AATGAATTGCCTGATAAAAAGGATTACCTTGATAGGGTAAATCATGTAATTAATATTACATTCATTAAATTTATATTTAATAGAATTAAACTATTTCTAATAGTATCAAAAACTATTGTGCATCATACACCAAAATATAATAATAAAAAAAGATAAGCTAATTAAGCTACTAGGCTCATATCCTATTTATAAAGGTTCTAATCCTTTTCTTTTTAATTTTTAATAATTCATCTAAAATTTTATTTATTTTTATTTTAATAATAAGAACAATAATTACTATTTCAGCAAACTCTTGATTAGGTGCTTGAATAGGACTTGAAATTAATTTATTATCTTTTATCCCCCTAATAAAAGATAATAATATAATATCAAATGAAGCTTCTCTTAAATATTTTTTAACTCAAGCTTTAGCTTCTTCTATTTTATTATTTTCAACAATTTTATTTATATATCAAAATAATTTTATAAATCAAATCTTTATTAATAATTATATTAATATAATAATTTTATCTTCATTATTAATAAAGACAGGAGCTGCTCCTTTTCATTTTTGATTTCCAAATGTTATAGAAGGATTAAATTGAATAAATTCATTAATTTTAATAACATGACAAAAAATCGCTCCCTTAATACTAATTTCATATTTAATAATTAAATTTTTAATATTTTGATCAATTTTATTATCAGTTGTTATTGGTTCTTTAGGAGGACTAAATCAAACTTCTTTACGTAAATTAATAACTTTTTCTTCTATTAATCATTTAGGATGAATATTAATAAGTATATATTCTAATGAATCTTTATGAATTAATTATTTTTTATTTTATAGATTTTTATCTTTTAATTTAGTATTTTTATTTAATATATTTAAATTATTTCATATCAATCAATTATTTTCCTTATTTTTCTTTAATAAATCATTAAAATTTTCATTATTCTTAAATTTATTATCTTTAGGAGGATTACCTCCTTTTTTAGGATTTATTCCTAAATGATTAACAATTCAATATTTAACATTTAATAATCAGTTATTCATAATAACAATTATAATTATTATATCCTTAATTACATTATATTTTTATTTACGGTTATGTTATACTGCATTTATATTAAATTATTTTGAAAATAATTGAAATTATAAAATTTATTGAAATAATTTTTTAATAAATTCATACTTATTTTTATCTTTTATTTCTTCTTTTGGTTTATTTATTATTAGATTTATTTATTATTTAATTTAAAACTTTAAGTTAAATAAACTAATAACCTTCAAAGTTATAAATATAAGAATAATCTTTTAAGTTTTAATAACTTATTTATTCCTTTAGAATTGCAATCTAATGTCATTCTTGACTATAAAACCTAAATTTATTAATATAATAGTTATTGATTAAAAAGAATAATTCTTATATATAGATTTACAGTCTATCGCTTAAACTTCAGCCATTTAATCGCAACAATGGCTATTTTCTACTAATCATAAAGATATTGGAACATTATACTTCTTATTTGGGACATGAGCCGGAATAGTAGGTACTTCATTAAGAATCTTAATTCGTGCTGAATTAGGTCATCCCGGTGCTTTAATTGGAGATGATCAAATTTACAATGTAATTGTAACTGCTCATGCTTTTGTAATAATTTTTTTCATAGTTATACCAATTATAATTGGAGGGTTTGGGAATTGACTAGTTCCTCTAATATTAGGAGCTCCTGATATAGCTTTTCCTCGAATAAATAATATAAGATTTTGACTTTTACCTCCTTCTTTAACACTATTATTGGTAAGTAGTATAGTTGAAAATGGGGCTGGAACGGGATGAACTGTTTACCCTCCGCTTTCAGCTAATATTGCACATAGTGGTGCTTCAGTTGATTTAGCTATTTTTTCTTTACATTTAGCAGGTATATCTTCAATTTTAGGAGCCGTAAATTTTATTACAACAGTAATTAACATACGATCTACAGGAATTTCTTATGATCGAATACCTTTATTTGTCTGATCAGTAGTAATTACTGCTTTACTTCTTCTATTATCTTTACCAGTTTTAGCTGGAGCTATTACGATACTTCTAACAGATCGAAATTTAAATACTTCATTTTTTGATCCTGCGGGAGGAGGAGATCCTATTTTATATCAACATTTATTTTGATTTTTTGGACATCCTGAAGTTTATATTTTAATTTTACCAGGATTTGGTATAATTTCTCATATTATTAGTCAAGAATGTGGAAAAAAGGAAACTTTTGGTTCTTTAGGAATAATTTATGCTATATTAGCAATTGGTTTATTAGGATTTATTGTATGAGCACATCATATATTTACTATTGGAATAGACGTTGATACACGAGCTTATTTTACTTCAGCAACAATAATTATTGCAATTCCAACGGGAATTAAAATTTTTAGTTGATTAGCTACACTTCATGGAATACAAATAAATTATTCACCAGCTTTATTATGAGCTTTAGGATTTGTATTCTTATTCACAGTAGGAGGATTAACAGGAGTAGTATTAGCTAATTCTTCTCTTGATATTGTATTACATGATACTTATTATGTAGTCGCTCATTTCCATTATGTATTATCTATAGGAGCAGTATTTGCTATTATAGCAGGATTTGTACATTGATACCCTTTATTTACTGGATTAACATTAAATAGTAAGTGACTTAAAAGTCAATTTACTATTATATTTATTGGAGTAAATTTAACCTTTTTCCCTCAACATTTCTTAGGTTTAGCTGGAATACCTCGACGGTACTCTGATTACCCTGATGCTTATACAATATGAAATGTTATTTCAACTATTGGTTCTACAATTTCATTAACAGGTATTATTATATTTGTAATTATTGTTTGAAAAAGTATAGTTAAGCAACGACAAGTTGTTTATCCAATACAATTAAATTCCTCAATTGAATGATATCAAAATACTCCTCCAGCAGAACATAGTTATTCAGAACTACCTTTATTATCTAATTTCTAATATGGCAGATTAGTGCAATAGATTTAAGCTCTATATATAAAGTATTTTACTTTTATTAGAAAAAAAATGGCAACATGAGCAAATTTAAATTTACAAGACAGAGCTTCACCTTTAATAGAACAATTAACTTTTTTTCATGATCACTCAATATTAATTTTAATTATAATTACAGTAATAGTAATATATATAATGTATATATTATTTTTTAATAAATTTACTAATCGATTCTTATTACATGGTCAAACAGTTGAATTAATTTGAACAATTTTACCAACTTTCATTTTAGTATTTATTGCTTTTCCTTCTTTACGATTACTTTATTTATTAGATGAAATTAACGAACCTTTTATTACTTTAAAAGCAATTGGTCATCAATGATATTGAAGTTATGAATATTCAGACTTTCTTAATATTGAATTTGACTCTTATATAATTCCTTCTAATGAATTAGAAATAAATAGTTTTCGATTATTAGATGTTGATAACCGTATTGTTTTACCTATAAATCACCAAATTCGAATTTTAATCACTGCAGCAGATGTTATTCATTCATGAACAGTTCCTGCTTTAGGTGTAAAGGTTGATGCAACTCCAGGCCGATTAAATCAAACTAATTTTTTTATTAATCGTTCAGGCTTATTTTTTGGACAATGTTCAGAAATTTGTGGAGCAAATCATAGTTTTATACCAATTGTAATTGAAAGTGTACCAACAAATTATTTTATTAAATGAATTTCTAGTATAAATTAAACATTAAATGACTGAAAGCAAGTACTGGTCTCTTAAACCATGTTATAGTAATCTAGCAATTACTTTTAATGAAAAAAAAAAAAAAAAAAAAAAAATTAAAAAAAAATTAAAATTAAAAAAAAATTAGTTAAATTATAACATTAGTATGTCAAACTGAAATTATTATATCTTATAATATTTTTTAATTCCACAAATAGCCCCAATTAGATGATTAAGCTTATTTTTATTATTTTCTTTTATTTTTGTATTATTTAATATAATAAATTATTTTATTTATTTACCTACAACATCTAAAAATAAAAGTTTAAATAAAATTTTAACAAATTCTATAAATTGAAAATGATAACTAATTTATTTTCTGTTTTTGACCCTTCTTCTAGTATTTTTAATTTATCATTAAATTGATTAAGTACTTTTATTGGATTATTAATAATTCCCTCTATATATTGATTTATACCTTCTCGGTATCATATTATTTGAAATAATATTTTAATTACTTTACATAAAGAATTTAAAACTTTATTAGGAAATCCTAACCAAAAAGGAACAACTCTTATTTTTATTTCTTTATTTAGTTTAATTTTATTTAATAATTTTTTAGGATTATTCCCTTATATTTTTACAAGTTCAAGTCATTTAGTATTAACTTTAACATTAGCTTTACCTTTATGATTAGCCTTTATAGTTTATGGATGACTTAATCACACCCAACATATATTCACTCATTTAGTGCCTCAAGGAACTCCTGCAGTTTTAATACCTTTTATAGTTTGTATTGAAACTATTAGTAATATTATTCGTCCAGGTACATTAGCAGTTCGATTAACTGCTAATATAATTGCAGGACACTTATTAATAACACTACTAGGAAATACTGGACCTTCTTTATCCTCTTTTCTTGTTTTAATTTTATTAGTTGTTCAAATTGCTTTATTAACTTTAGAGTCAGCAGTTGCAATTATTCAATCTTATGTTTTTGCTGTACTAAGTACTTTATACTCTAGAGAAGTAATTTAAATCTAATGTCAACACATTCAAATCACCCTTTTCATTTAGTTGATTATAGACCATGACCATTAACAGGGGCTATTGGTACTATAACTTTAGTTTCAGGATTAGTAAAATGATTCCATCAATATAGAATAATTTTAATTAGATTAGGAACAGTAATTACTATTTTAACTGTTTATCAATGATGACGAGATGTTTCTCGAGAAGGAACTTTTCAAGGATTACATACTTATATAGTTACAACAGGTTTACGATGAGGAATAATTTTATTTATTTTATCAGAAATTTTATTTTTTTCATCATTTTTTTGAGCTTTTTTTCATAGAAGTTTATCTCCAGCTATTGAATTAGGAGCTGTTTGACCTCCAATAAGAATTGTTCCATTTAATCCTTTTCAAATTCCATTATTAAATACAACAATTTTATTAGCTTCAGGAATTACTGTTACATGAGCCCATCATAGTTTAATGGAAAATAACCATACTCAAACTACTCAAGGTTTATTTTTTACAGTTTTATTAGGAATTTATTTTACAATATTACAAGCATATGAGTATATTGAAGCCCCTTTTACAATTGCAGAAGCTGTTTATGGTTCTACTTTTTTTATAGCAACAGGATTTCATGGTCTTCATGTTTTAATTGGAACTACATTTTTATTAATTTGTTTAATCCGTCATTTAAATAACCATTTTTCTAAAAGCCATCATTTTGGATTTGAAGCAGCAGCTTGATATTGACATTTTGTTGATATTGTTTGATTATTTTTATATGTCTCAATTTATTGATGAGGAGGATAAATTATACTTATTTATATAGTATACAAGTACATATGACTTCCAATCATAAAGGCTATTAATATAATAGTATAAATAATTTTTTCAATTATTTTAATATCTTTAGTTATTGCCACTTTAGTAATTGTTGTTATACTATTAGCAACAATTTTATCTAAAAAAAGATATAGAGACCGGGAAAAAAGTTCTCCTTTTGAATGTGGATTTGACCCTATATCTTCTTCTCGTTTACCTTTTTCTTTAAAATTTTTTTTAATTACTATTATTTTTTTAATTTTTGATGTTGAAATTGCATTAATTTTACCTATAATTTTAATTTTAAATTACTCAAATTTAATAGTTTGAACATTAACATCTATTATTTTCATTTTAATTTTATTATTAGGATTATATCATGAATGAAATCAAGGAATATTAAACTGATCTAATTAAACTTATTTAAAATTAATCTAATTAGGGTTATAGTTAAGTTATAACATTTGATTTGCATTCAAAAATTATTGAAATCTCCAATTTACCTTGAATATGAAGCGATGAATTGCAAATAGTTTCGACCTATTACTAGGTAAATTTTACCCTTATTCTTTAATTGAAACCAAATAGAGGTATATCACTGTTAATGATAATATTGAATAATAAATTCCAATTAAAGAAATATGTAGATCAAATAAAAGCTGCTAACTTTTTATTTTAATGGTTAAATTCCATTTATGTTTCTTGTATTTATATAGTTTAACAAAAACCTTACATTTTCATTGTAAAAATAAAATAATAATTTTTATAAATTACTTAAATTAGTTATTTAAATTATTTAAAGATTAACAAATCTCCCTAACATCTTCAATGTTATACTCTAAGTATATAAGCTATTTAAATATAAAAAAATTAAAAATATTGTTAAAACTATAATTCACAACACAAAAATTATTAAATAAACTTTTAAATTATTATTTTGTAATATATAATTAAATTGAGAATAAATAACTAATTGTTTGTATAAATTCTGTCTTCCTACAAATTCTGATCATCCTTGGTCAAAATTTTTTACTACAGATATCCCAAGCTTTAAAGAATAATTAATAATTCCATAAGTAGAAATATAAGGTATAAACCATATTGACCCAACAAATATTCTAATAAAATAATTATTTAAAGATTTATTAGAAAAGAATAATGAAATTTTAGATAATAAATAACCTAATAAACCTCCAACAATACAAACAAATAAAGTTATAAATTTTAAATAATAAGGTAAAATAATAGTCGCAGGAGTTATAAAAATAATTCAACTTAATATTCTCCCCCCAATAATTCTTATTATTATTAAAACTAACATTCCCTTTAATATAATTCAACTTTCATCATTTAAAACATTTAATGAACTACAATTTAAATCACCAGTTATTGAATAATAAACTAATCGTAAAGAATAACAAACAGTTAATCCTGTTGAAAAAAAAAATAAAAAATAAATAAATAAATTTATTATACTTATAGAAACAACTTCTAAAATTAAATCCTTAGAATAAAATCCAGCTAAAAAAGGTATACCACATAATGCTAAATTAGCTACATTAAAACAAGAAGAAGTTAAAGGCATATAAAGTCTTAACCCTCCTATTAAACGTAAATCTTGAGAATTATTTATATTATGAATAATAGCCCCAGCACATATAAATAACAATGCTTTAAATAAAGCATGAGTTAATAAATGAAAAAAAGCTAATTTATAATAACCTATAGATAAAATTATTATTATTAACCCTAATTGTCTTAAAGTTGATAAAGCAATAATTTTTTTTAAATCAAATTCAAAATTTGCACCTAATCCAGACATAAATATTGTTAACCCAGATAATAATAATAATAATTGACCTATAACAGAATTATGAACTAAAATATTAAATCGAATTAATAAATAAATCCCTGCTGTAACTAAAGTAGAAGAATGGACTAAAGCTGAAACAGGAGTAGGAGCTGCTATAGCAGCAGGTAATCAAGAAGAAAAAGGAATTTGAGCTCTTTTAGTTATAGCAGCTAATACTACTAACACTCCAATTAAAACTATTTCTTTATCATTATTTATAAATTCTAAATAATAAATATAATTTCAACTACCGTAATTTAATATTCAAGCAATAGCTATTAATAAAGCAACATCTCCAATCCGATTTAATAAAGCGGTTAGTATCCCAGCATTATATGATTTAACATTATTAAAATAAATTACTAAACAATAAGAAACTAAACCTAATCCATCTCAACCTAATAAAATTCTAATTAAATTTGGTCTAATAATTAATAATATTATTGATCTAACAAATAATAGAACTAATATAATGAAACGATTAATATTTTCATCCCCTCTTATATATTCTTTTCTATAATAAATTACTATAGAAGAAATTAATAAAACAAAAGATATAAATATTAAACTTATTCAATCAAATAAAAAAGTTATTACAATTCTTATTGAATTTAAAGATACTACTTCTCATTCTAAAAATAAAACATATTCATTTATAATAAAAAAAAGAGAATAAATAAATAAAACAATTCTTGTAAAAAATAATATAATAAAATTAATTAAACAAATTGATAAATATTTCATAATTTAAAATGAATAAATTCATATCATCGACACCACAAATCAATATTTTTTTTAAACTATTTAAATTTTTATAATCATAATAAACACATTTCAGATTTAAATATTAATAAATTTAAAGGAAATCAATGTAAAAACAATAATAAATATTCACGATTAAATCCTATTCTAAAGGAATAAATTCCAGAATATAACTTTCCATGCTGACTATAAGCATATAAATATAATGTATAAGCAGCACTAAAAAAAGATAAAAAAATTAATATAATTATAGTTAACCAAGATCAACTTACAATTCTATTTAATAAAGAAATTTCCCCTAATAAATTTAAAGTTGGAGGAGCTGCTATATTAGCTGAACATAGTAAAAATCACCATAAAGTTATTGAAGGCATAAAATTTAATAATCCCTTATTAATTAATAATCTTCGTCTACCTAATCGTTCATAAGTAATATTTGCTAAACTAAATAGACCAGAAGAACATAATCCATGAGCAATCATTAAAGTGTAAGATCCACAAATTCCTCAATAAGTTATAGTTATTAATCCTCTTAAAACAATTCCTATATGAGCAACTGATGAATAAGCAATTAATGATTTTAAATCAGTTTGACGTATACAAATTAAACTTACTAAAACTCCTCCTACCAAACTAATTCTAATAAATCAATAATTATATTTAATTCCTATAAGTTGTAAAAAAAAGAATACACGTAACAATCCATATCCCCCTAATTTCAACATAATACCGGCTAAAATTATAGACCCAGAAACAGGAGCTTCAACATGAGCCTTAGGTAATCATAAATGAACTAAAAATATAGGTATCTTTACTAAAAAAGATATAATTAAAGATAAATATAACACAAAATAATTAAAATTAAAATTATTTAGTATATAAAAAGTTATTGTATTTAAATTATTATATAAATAAAAAATTGCAACTAATATTGGTAAAGAAACTAATAAAGTATAAAATAATAAATATATTCCAGCTTGTAAACGCTCAGGCTGATATCCCCACCCTAAAATTAAAAATAAAGTAGGAATTAATCTTCCTTCAAAAAATAAATAAAATATAAATAAATTTATTCTACTAAAAGTTAAAAATAATAATAGTAATAATAATAAAATATTTAATAAAAATAAATTTTTATAATTATTTAATTTATTAATTGAATCTCTTGCTATTAATATTAAAGAACAAATCCAAAATCTTAATAAAACTATTCCATAAGAAAGTAAATCTATACCTAAAAAATAAGAAATTCTTCCTCAATAATTTAAATAATAATTATAAATAATTAAAATAAATATAATTATAAATAATATATTTTGAACCATTCAAAATATATTTTTTATAAAACAAAATGGAGTTAATAATAATAATATAAATAAAATTTTTAACATTGTAAAATATTAAAAGATTGAAAATAATCATTTCCATAAGTACGAATTATAGATACTAAAATTGATAAACCTAATACCCCTTCACAAACTCTAAAAGTTATAAATACTATACTAAAATAATTTTCATAATTTAATATATTTAAATAAATAAATAACAAATAAAATAAGGACAAAACAATATATTCCAAACTCAAAAGTATTGATAATAAGTGTTTTCGATTAGAAATAAAAATTAAAATTCCTATTATTATTAAAAAAAAAGGCAATCCTCAATTAAATAATATTATCATTAGTTTTAATAGTTTAACAAAAACATTGGTCTTGTAAATCAAAAATAAGAAATAATTCTTTTTAAACTTCAAGAAAAAAGATATATCTTTATCATTAATCTCCAAAATTAATATTTTAATTAAACTACTTCTTGACATTATACAACTTATACTTTATAGATTAACATTAATATTTAGATTTATATTTATACAAATAAATCATCCTCTTAGTATGGGAATAATACTTTTAATTCAAACAATTATAATTTGTTGTATTTCTGGTTTAATAACAAAAAGATTTTGATTTTCTTATATTTTATTTTTAATTTTTATTGGAGGTATACTAGTTTTATTTATTTATGTTACATCTTTAGCATCAAATGAAATATTTTCACTTTCAATAAAAATATCAGTTTTATTATTATTTAATTTATTTATTTTAATTTTTATTATTTTCTTTATAGATAAAATAATTTTAATATTTAATTCAATAAATAATGAAATAATTTCTATTATTAATATTAATTCTTATATTAGAGAAAATTCTTTAAGTTTAAATAAATTATATAATTACCCTACAAATTTAATTACTATTTTATTAATTAATTATTTATTAATTACATTAATTGCAACTGTAAAAATTACAAAATTATTTAATGGACCATTACGATCTATAACTAACTAATGAATAAATCAATACGAACTACTCATCCAATTTTTAAAATTGCAAATAATGCTTTAGTAGACTTACCTTCTCCAATTAATATTTCTGTTTGATGAAATTTTGGTTCATTATTAGGATTATGTTTAATTATTCAAATTCTTACAGGATTATTTTTAGCTATACATTACACAGCTGATATTAGAATAGCTTTTAATAGAGTTGATCATATTTGTCGAAATGTAAATTATGGTTGATTATTACGAACACTACACGCTAATGGTGCTTCTTTTTTCTTTATTTGTATTTATTTACATGTTGGTCGTGGAATATATTATGGATCTTACTTATTTACCCCAACTTGATTGTCAGGTACAATTATTTTATTTTTAATAATAGCAACAGCTTTTATAGGTTATGTTTTACCATGAGGACAAATATCTTTTTGAGGAGCAACTGTTATTACTAATTTATTATCAGCTATTCCTTATTTAGGGACAGATCTTGTTCAATGAATTTGAGGAGGATTTGCTGTAGATAATGCTACTTTAACACGATTTTTTACATTCCATTTTATTTTACCTTTTATTGTTTTAGCTATAGTAATAATTCATTTATTATTTTTACATCAAACTGGGTCTAATAACCCTATAGGATTAAATTCAAATTTAGATAAGGTACCTTTTCACCCATACTTTTCTTACAAGGACCTTACTGGATTTATTGTTATAATTTTTATATTAGTTATATTAACATTATGAAACCCTTATTTATTAGGAGACCCTGATAATTTTATTCCAGCAAATCCTTTAGTAACACCTATTCATATTCAACCTGAATGATATTTTTTATTTGCTTATGCAATTTTACGATCAATTCCAAATAAACTTGGAGGAGTAATTGCTTTAGTAATATCAATTGCTATTTTAATAATTATACCTTTTTATAACTTAAGTAAATTCCGAGGAATTAAATTTTACCCAATTAATAAAATTTTATTTTGATTTATAGTAGCAATTGTTTTATTATTAACATGAGCTGGAGCTCGTCCAGTAGAAGACCCTTTTGTTATTATTAGTCAAATTTTAACTATTTTATACTTTTTATATTATTTAATTAATCCCTTAATTACTAAATGATGAGATAATTTATTAAATTAATTATATTAGTTAATGAACTTGAACAAGTATATGTTTTGAAAACATAAAATAGAAATTTTAATTTTCTATTAACTTTACTAAAATTAGTTAACTAAATTAAACTAATAAAGTAAATTTTTAATCCAACAAAAAATAATAAATAATTTAAAGAAAAAGGTAAAAATCTTTTTCAAGCTAAATATATTAATTTATCATAACGGAATCGGGGCAAAGTTCCACGAACTCAAATAAAAACAAAAGAAATAAATATTAATTTTAAATAAAAATCAAAACTAAAAATATTTCCTCCTAAAAAAATTAAAGAAAATAATATTCTTATAAATAAAATTCTAGCATATTCAGATAAAAAAATTAATGCAAAACCCCCTCTTCTATATTCTACATTAAATCCAGACACTAATTCAGACTCTCCTTCTGCAAAATCAAAAGGAGTCCGGTTAGTTTCAGCTAATGAAATAATTAATCAAACAATAGCCAAAGGATATAATAAAAAAATAAATCATATATAACTTTGATAATAATAAAAATTTAATATATTATAATTATTAATTAAAAATACAAAGGATAATAAAATTAATGCTAAACTTACTTCATAAGAAATTGTTTGAGCAACTGATCGTAACCCCCCTAATAAAGCATAATTAGAATTTGATGATCATCCAGCAATTATTACAGTATAAACACCTAAACTTGTACAACATATAAAAAATAATAAACCTAAATTAAAAGAGAATAATTTAATAAAAAAAGGCATACATATTCACAATAATAAAGATAAAAATAATGAAAAAATAGGAGAAAAATAATAAGAGATATAATTTGATAATAAAGGATAAGTTTGTTCTTTTGTAAATAATTTAATCGCATCACAAAAAGGTTGAGGAATTCCTATTAAACCAACTTTATTTGGTCCTTTACGAATTTGAATATAACCTAAAACTTTTCGTTCTAATAATGTTAAAAAAGCAACTCTTACTAAAACACAAATAATTAATATTAAACTTATAATTAAAAATAAAACAATTTCTATATAAAACAAGTACTATTTGTAATATAAATTACATTTATAAATTCTAAATTTATTACATTAATCTGCCAAAATAGTTATATAAATAAATTAATTATATTCTTATTTATAAAATAAAATTATTTATATATTTAATCCTTTCGTACTAAAATATATAAATTTATTAAAGATAGAAACCAACCTGGCTTACACCGGTTTGAACTCAGATCATGTAAGATTTTAAAAGTCGAACAGACTTTAAATTTAAACGGCTACACCTAAAATTATATCTTAATCCAACATCGAGGTCGCAATCTTTTTTATCAATATGAACTCTCCAAAAAAATTACGCTGTTATCCCTAAAGTAACTTAATTTTATAATCATTAAAAATGGATCAATTATTCATATATTAATGATTTAAATTTTAAAAGTTAATTAAATTTTACTATCACCCCAATAAAATAAATAAAGTTATTATAATTAAAAACATCTATAAAATTAAAATAATTTATATATAAAGATTTATAGGGTCTTCTCGTCTTTTAAATTTATTTTAGCTTTTTGACTAAAAAATAAAATTTTATTATAAATTCAAATGAAACAGTTAATATTTCGTCCAACCATTCATTCCAGCCTTCAATTAAAAGACTAATGATTATGCTACCTTTGCACAGTTAAAATACTGCGGCCATTTAAAAAATTCAGTGGGCAGGTTAGACTTTAAATTAATTTCTAAAAGACATGTTTTTGTTAAACAGGCGAATATTATATTTTTGCCGAATTCTTTACATAAACTTTTCAATTATAAATTTAATTATACAAAAATAATATACTAATCATATCATTATTAATTTATTTTTAATATTTAAATAAATATTTTAATAAAAATTTAAAATATAATAAATAATTTAATATAAAAATTAATTTATAACAAACTTAATAAAAATTGATACTTCTAAACATATAATATTTTAAATAATATTTATTATTTATAAAAATTTATTTTATAGCTTATCCCATAAAATATTATTTTTTAAAATTTATTTAATTTAATAAATAAATAAATAAATTTTAAAAAACTAAATTAAATTTATTTCTTAAAAAACTAGATACCTTTAAAAACGAATAACATTTCATTTCTAATAAATTATTTAAAATAATTTTATTACATTAACTTTTATAATTTATTAAATCTTTTAAAATCGAGAAAAATACATATTAATTATTTTTTATTTAATATACTCTGATACACAAGATACAATAAATTAAATTTTCTTTTTAAATAAAAATTTTTCATTATATTTCAATTTTATTTTACAATACTAATAAACTATTATTAAAATTATTTTTTTTACATAATATACTAAAACATTAATATTTTATAATTATTTTTAATAATTAATTTTAAAACAACAATAATAATAATAAATAATTATTAATCAATTTATATTGATTTGCACAAAAATCTTTTCAATGTAAATGAAATACTTTTCTAATTAAGCTTTAAATTGATTCTAGATACACTTTCCAGTACATCTACTATGTTACGACTTATCTTATTTTAATAATAAGAGCGACGGGCGATATGTACATATTTTAGAGCTAAAATCAAATTATTTATCTTTATAATTTTACTATCAAATCCACTTTTATTAAATTTTTCATATTTAAATCCATATAAATAAACTTTATTGTAACTCATTTATACTTAAAAATAAACTACACCTTGATTTGATATTAATTTTAATATAAATTATAGAAAATTATTGTTCTTATAAAATATTCTAATAACAACGATATATAAATTGAATTACAATTTTAAGTAAGGTACATCGTGGATTATCGATTATAAAACAAGTTCCTCTGAATAGACTAAAATACCGCCAAATTTTTTAAGTTTCAAGAACATAACTAATACTACTCAAATAAATTTAATTATATTTTAAATAATAGGGTATCTAATCCTAGTTTTTAATTAAAATTTTTTAGTTTCAATTAATTTTATTTTAAAAAATAAATAAATAAAATAAAATTTCACTTAATAAAATATTTTTTATTTTTATAAAAACATTTAACTTTTATTAATAAAATTTATTTACATTATTTGTATAACCGCAACTGCTGGCACAAATTAAGTCAATATTAATTAATATTTCTATTTCTAAATTTCTTTAATTAATAATATTAATTACTGCAAATATATAATAAATAAATATTTTTAAAATAAATAAATAATCACACAAAAATTTACATATAATATAAATTAATAATAAATTTTTTAAGCCAAAATAAAACTTTATAAATTTATTAAATAAATTAAATTAAAATTATATAATTATATATAAATAAATATTAATAATTAAAATAAGTATTTATTATATTTATATTATAAAATAAATCTTATTAATTAAAATATTAACTTATAACAAATTATAAATGTTCAAATAAAATAAATAACTAAATTTAGTATTTCTATCTCGTACGCTAATTAATTTTTTTTATATAAATATATTTCCCCTTTAATATAATTATATTTATAATAAATTTTATAAATAAATAAATAATTTATAAAATAGTATAAAAACTTTATTAATAAATAAAATTAGTAAAAAAAATTGATTTTTTACCGACAAATTTACAATTTTTAAAAAAAAAAAAAATTTTTTTTTTAAAAATATTAAAAATTAATAATAATTAAAAATTTTTTTTTTCAATTTTCAAAAATTTTAAAAAAAAAAATTAATTTTTAAAAAAAATTTTTTTTTTACATAAAAATTTATAACACAGCCCCAAAAAAATTAAATTTTTTACAAATCCGTTGCACAAAATTTTTAAAATTTTTCAAACCGAAAAAACACTTCTTAATAAATAAAATTAGCACTTAAATAAAATACTTTATAAAATTAATAGTTTATCTATTAATTTTTTTTTTTTTTTTTTTTTTTTTTATCTATATATATATATATTATCTATATAAATAAATAATTATATTATTTATATAAATATAAGAATATTTTTCAAAAAAAATTAATTTATATAAATAATATATAAGTTTATAAATTAATAATCTGTACATTAATAGATAATATAATTATGGGATTTTTATAATTATTCATAAATAATAGCATGATTTATTTTAAATTAGAGGTTTACATGAGAATTGTAGCTAATATATAATATATATATATATATATATACTATTATAATTATAAATTATAAATATTTAATATAAATATAAATTATTTATTGGTATAATTAATGTAATAAAATTTTAAATTATATTTAAAGAATACATCATTCGATGTATCTTCTTTAAATATAATTTAAAATTTATTAAATATTTATATCAATTTATATAAATATATTTGTATATTAATATTTTTATATATATTCATATCAATATTTATAATAAATTATTATTACAACTTTATTTTCATTAATATATATTTATATATTATCTATACAATTAAATATTTATATATTTATATATTTATAATAATATTTTTATATTAATATTCAAATTAAATTATTATTATACAATTATAATTATTATTTATACAATTAAATATTTATTTATATATATAACAATCATAAAAAAGTCTATAAAAATTTTTATTAAATTATACTTATTTTAATTATTTAAATTAAATTAATATTTTTTTTATAAAATTAATTTAACTTTTATAAAATTATTATAAA